TTTTGTAATGAATTAATAGGTCTTTTTCATATGAATTCTCTTTGTTTAAATCTTGATTTTGAATTGTACGACATTTATTGATTCTATTTTTCCATTTTGCTGCTATTAATCTAGACCATCTAATCTGAGATAAATGGTATTGATAATGACCTCTTAACCAGTTTTTCCATTGATTTATTCCAGAATTCCGAAGTTTCTTATGTCTTAATTCATAATGAATTATTCCTTGTTTTCCAAAATAATCTTTTATTGAAGTCTTAAGAAAAAAAGACGTTCCGTGATATTGAAGAATAGATCTTAACTTATACAAGTTAAGAACTTGTGTTTGTGATATTTTGTAAAATACATATGCTTGTGACAAGGAGGATAAGTCAAAAAAATTCTGTGAATTCTTATTACTAATATTATAAAGTGACTTTTTTATAGTCGAAATAAAATGAATTTTATTTTGATTTGTTTTATTAATTCTTTTTTTATTTTTTTTATTATTGTAAATGGATTTATCAATCATTTTTTTTGTTGATTCAACAAAAAGTTGTATATTAATTCTGGGAATATTAATAATAGATAGAAGGATATCTGCGTATATCCTTTCAGTGAAAAATTTTATAAAATAATGTAATTTATGGATTAATCGAGTATTTCTTCTTTTTAATATTTGCCAATTTGGTGATTCGAATCTTTTAGCATTATAACTTGTTTTATTAGGACTATCATTTATTTCTGGAGTCACTTTTTTTTTATTTTTTGTAATTCTTTTTATTTGATTTCTGATTGTGCTTGTTCTATCAGTCAGATCTTTCATTTTTTTTTCTGTCAGTAAAAAATTTGTCCAATATGTAGATTGAATTCGACTAAAGGATTTATGAATTATATGATTGCGGGTTATAGAATCTTTTTCTTTTTTTTTTTTAGTTTCGCTTGATTTATATATTTCTCTCAATCTAAATAATAGAATTGGATTTACTTTTGAGAGTTCTTTTTTTATTTTTTTTAAAAACGGAATGCCCTTGATAATCCATTTTTTTGTTTTTTTTGAGATATTTAGAAATTTTGTTCTTTCTTTTAAAACTTTTAGAAATATAAAATACTTTTTTTTCAATTTTCCAATTTTTTTTTCGAGTTTCTTAAAAATGGGTTCAAAAAAGGAAGGCCGTTTTTGGGGAGAACCAAAAGGAAGTTCAGCTTCCATTCCCCAAACCGTTAAAAAAAAAAAATCATCTTTTTGTCCTTTCTTTTTGATTCGATCTATATGAGAGGACCGTGGCTTAGATCTGTGCCAGGGTTTCAGACAGAAAGGAAATAGCATCTTTATTTGAATACCGTCTATTAACCAATTTTTCGGAAATTCTGTTTCTGATAATTGAACACCATTATAGGTGCATTTAACATGCATTTCTTTATTCCATTCATTTAAATCCTCAGACCACTCAGGAAATTGTAATAATAGCATACGGCCAATATTTTTAGCTATTATCAATGACGGTAATATAATATATTTTCTAAGAATCGATTGAGTTATTAACATGGAACCTCTTATTACTTGAGCAAATGGAATGGTATCCCAGGCTTCTGCTACTTCTATCCGCGCTTTCTCTTTTCTTTTGTTCTCTTCTTTTTTGTCCTTTTCCTTTTTTTCCCTTTCTTTTATTTTTTCTTCTGTATAATCTGAAATTTTTAATTCTGCTCCCTTTCCTATACAATTTCTAAAAATGAGTTTTATCAGTTCGGAGATATCAAAAAAAAAAGGGTGTAATTTGTCTATTCTGTCCAAAAAAAGCGGAGAATGTGCATTTGCTTGAAAAAGTTCCCAAATAACTGTTTTACATCTTTGGGCTCGCATTGAACCTTTGATTATGTCTCGACGAAAATCAGATTGTTGCGAATATCGTATCAAAGCTACTTCGTCTCTTTTATTAGAATTATTAGTATCCTTATTATTAGGATCGGTATTTCCCCGGTTATCAGTAAAAATCACTACACGTTTGGCTTTTCTTGAACGAATCTGATAATCTATTGGTACTTCTTCTTCACTTTCTCCTTCCTGTTGTTCTAATTCGTTGATTAATTTGTATGACCATCGAGGGATTTTTTTACTGATTTCTTTTATTCCAATAGATTTTTTTTTTTGATCATTAAGATCACTTCTAATTGCATTGAATAAAAATTTTGTTTTATTTTCGGAATCCATTCTTCCTTGTTCTGAAAATAAAGAAGATCCTTTCAAATTCAAATTTGATTTAAGTTCACTGATTAAAGTCAAGAAATAACTCATTTTTGTTGATAATGGGTTGTTATCAAATATATCTGTTTTATCTTTAAATTCTCGAGAATCAGTATCAGTAAGAAAGATAGTATGAATCTTATTTTTTTCTATGAAATTTTCTATTGAAGTTTCATTTATGATTAAAGGTGAAAACAAATTTTTTATTGTTCCACGATGTGGTCCATTCAAGAAAGGATCATATATTTTGGGCAAGTATTCTTTTTTAGGCTCATC